GGTCTAATCAAAGGTTCTATGCGGGCTCAAAGACGTAAAATAGTTATTTGGGAATTGTTTCAAGCAAACGCACATTCCCCTCTTTTTTTGGACAGAATAGAAAAATCCCCTCTTTTTTCTTTTGATATCTCCGGGCTGATTAAAGTCATTTTTAGAAATTGGGTGGAGAAAGGGGAAGCATTCAAAATTGTAGAGTATACAGAAGACGAAAGAAAAAGAGAAGAAGAAAAAGAGACAAAGGAAAGAACGGAGAAAGAGCGAATACAGATAGCAGAGGCCTGGGATACCATTCCAATTACACAAGTAATAAGAGGTTGCATGTTACTAACTCAATCTATTTTTAGAAAATATATTGTATTACCTTCATTGCTAATTGCAAAAAATAGTGGACGCATGTTCCTATTTCAATTTCCCGAATGGTTTGAGGATTTACAGGAATGGAATAGAGAGATGCATGTTAAATGTACCTATAATGGTGTTCCATTATCCGAAACAGAATTTCCGAAAAATTGGTTGACAGACGGTATTCAGATAAAAATCTTATTTCCTTTCCGTCTGAAACCCTGGCACAAATCGAAACTACGATCATCTAAGAAAGGTTTAATGAAAAAGAAAAAAGCAAAAGATGATTTTTGTTTTTTAACAGTTTGGGGAATGGAAACTGAATTTCCTTTTGGTTCGCCCCGAAAACGACCTTCCTTTTTTAAACCCATTTTTAAGGAAATTGAAAAAAAAATTGGAAAATTTCAAAAGAAGTCTTTTCGAGTTCTAATAGTTTTTAAAAGAAAAATAAAATTACTTCGAAAAGTTTTAAAAGAAACAAAAGAATGGGTTATCGAAAGTGTTATTTTTATAAAAAGAATAATAAAAGAACTTTCAAAAATTCTGTTATTTCGATTAACAGGAAGAGAAGTATATGAATCAAGTGAAATTAAAGAAGAAAAAGATTCTATAATAAGCAATCAGCTAATTCACGAATCGTTTAGTGAAATTGCATCTACGAATTGGACAAATTCTTCATTAACAGAAAAAAAAATCAAGGATTTGACTACTAGAACAAGTACAATTCAAAATCAAATAGAAAGAATTCTAAAAGAGCAAAAAAAAGTAACTCCAAGAATAAATAATATTAGTCTTAAAAAAACAAGTTATAATGCTAAAAGATTCGAAAAATGGCAAATATTCAAAAAAAGAAATGCTCAATTAATCTCTAAATTACCTCTTTTTTTGAAATTTTTCATTGAAAGAATCTACACAGATATATTTTTATGTATCATTAATATTCCCAGAATGAATACAGAACTTTTTCTTGAATCAACAAAAAAAATTATTGATAAATCCATTTACAATAATGAAAGAAAACAAGAAAGAATTAATAAAATTAAGAAAAATAGAATTCCATTTATTTCGACCATAAAAAAGTCACTTGATAATATTAGTAATAGTCAAAAAAATTCACCTATTTTTTATGACTTATCCTACGTGTCACAAGCATATGTATTTTTCAAATTATCACAAATCCAAGTTAGTAACTCGTATAAATCAAGAGCTGTTCTTCAATCTCAAGGAATCCCCCCGCCTGAAATAAAGGATTCTTTTGAAACACAAGGAATGGTTGATTCGAAATTAGGGGATAAGAAACTGCGGAGTTATGAAATGAATCAATGGAAAAAGTGGTTAAGAGGATATTATCAATACAATTTATCTCAGAGCAGATGGTATAGATTAATACCAGAAAAATGGCGCAATACAGTTCATCAGCGTCGTATAGCTAAAAAGGAAAATTTTAGCAAAAGGCATTCATATGAAAAAGACCAATTAATTGATTTCAAAAAACAAAAACAAATTGAAGTATATTCATTATCTAATCAAAAAAGAAAAGAGAATTTGCGAAAATACTATAAATATGATCTTTTATCATATAAATTTCTTAATTATGAAAATAAAACGGAATACTTTTTTTATAGATCTCCGTTTCAAGGACGTAAGAAACAAGAGATTTCTTATAACACGCATAAAGAAAATATACTGAGGAACATCCCTATTGATAATTATCTAGGAAAGGTCCATATTCTATATATGGAAAAAACGGTCGATAGAAAATATTTTGATTGGAACATTCTCAATTTTGATCTTAAACAAAAAGGCGATATTGAGGCCTGGGTCAGCAATGGGAATCAAAATACTCAAATAATTCCTAAAAAAAATCTTTTTTACCTTATGATTCCAGAAATCAATCCACCAAACTCCGACAAAGTATTTTTTGATTGGATGGGAATGAATGAAAAAATGCTAAAGTGTCACATAGCGAATTTGGAACCTTGGTTCTTCCCAGAATTTGTGTTACTTTATAATGCATATAAAAAGAAACCTTGGTTTATACCAAGCAAATTACTTCTTTCAAATTTGAATAAAAATGAAAATAGTAGTGAAAATAAAAAAATAAATCAAAAGCAAAAAGGAAGTTTTTTGATACCATCGAATAAAAAGCATCGAAATCAAGGAGAAAAAGAACCCACAAGTTCAGGAAATCTTGGATCCGTTCTCTCACAACAAAAAGATAGTGAAGAAAATTATGCAAGATCAGACATGAAAAAGGGGAAAAAGAAAAAACAATACAAAAGCAGCGCGAGAGCAGAACTAGATTTCTTCCTGAAACGTTATTTGCTTTTTCAATTGAGATGGGACGATACTTTGAATCAAAGACTGATCAATAATGTCAAGGTATATTGTCTCCTACTTAGACTGATAGATCCAACCCAAATTACTATACCCTCGATTCAAAATAGAGAAATGAGTTTGGATATAATGCTGATTGAGAAGAATTTAACTCTTAACCAATTGATGAAAAAGGGAATATTGATTATAGAACCCATTCGTCTGTTTGGAAAAAACGATGCACAATTTATTATGTATCAAACCATAGGTATTTCATTGGTTCATAAGAGTAAGCACCAAACTAATCAAAAATACCAAGAACAAAGATATGTTTCTAAGAAGAATTTTGATGAAACTATTTCATCACACCAAAGAATAACTGAAAATAGAGACAAAAATCATTTTGATTTGCTTGTTCCTGAAAATATTTTATCATTTAGACGTCGTAGAAAGTTGAAAATTCTAAGTTGTTTTAATTCAAAGAATAGAAATGGTGAAGATAGAAATCCAGTATTTTGGAATGCAAAGGACGTAAAAGACAGCAGCCAAGTTTCGCATGACAGTAACCATTTTGATAGAGAGAAAAATCAATTAATGAAATTAAAGCTCTTTCTTTGGCCTAATTATCGATTAGAGGATTTAGCTTGTATGAATCGTTATTGGTTTGATACCAATAATGGCAGTCGTTTCAGTATGTTAAGAATACATCTGTATCCACGATTGCAATTTTGACATTTCGTGGATAATACACTTTTCTATATATTCTATACCCTATATATAATAGGGTATATCAAAGCAAACAAATACATAGATCACATGTCTTGTCTCACATTTCATTCTAATATCCAATAGGAAATGAATAATGTCTCGATTAGATCTCGAAATGAATCAACAAAACCTTCTTTGTTTTAGGTCTAAATTCTTCGATGCGAAAATGTACCAATCCTTTTCTATCCCTATCTAAATCCAATTAGAAATTGGATTAATTGATTTGAATTCAGAAAATTAGGAGTTCATAAAGAAATTTGGATTAGATTATTGTATATACCAGATTCCAATTAATGGCATTATTATTACTGATCAATAAAATCCATATTTGTAAAAAGGGAAAGGGGATTTTTTTATGGTAACAAATTCATTCATTTCGGTTATTTCTCAAAAAGAAAACGAAGAAAACAGAGGGTCTGTTGAATTTCAAGTATTCAGTTTTACCACTAAGATAAGAAGACTTACTTCACATTTGGAATTGCACAAAAAAGACTCTTCATCCCAGAGAGGTTTGCGGAAAATTTTGGGAAAACGCCAACGACTGCTGGCCTATTTGTCAAAAAAAAATAGAAGACGCTATAAAGAATTAATTAGTGAGTTAAATATTCGAGAGATAAAAACTCGTTAATTTGAAGCGTGATACGATTTGAGCTTAGTCGTTTAAATTTTGATGAACTTCTTTTTACTTTCAGCAATGCATGGAAGAACGACTCGGGAAAAAACTTATGATTGCACCAACTACAAGAAAAGACCTCATGATAGTCAATATGGGCCCTCACCACCCATCAATGCATGGTGTTCTTCGACTGATTGTTACTCTCGATGGTGAAAATGTTATTGATTGTGAACCAATACTGGGTTATTTACATAGAGGGATGGAGAAAATTGCGGAAAATCGAACAATTATACAATATTTGCCTTATGTAACGCGTTGGGATTATTTAGCTACTATGTTCACAGAAGCAATAACCGTAAATGGACCCGAACAGCTAGGCAATATTCAAGTACCTAAAAGGGCTAGCTATATCAGAGCTATTATGTTGGAGTTAAGTCGTATCGCTTCTCATTTGTTATGGCTTGGCCCTTTTATGGCAGATATTGGGGCACAGACCCCTTTCTTCTATATTTTTCGAGAACGAGAGTTAATATATGACTTGTTCGAAGCTGCTACCGGTATGCGCATGATGCATAATTATTTTCGTATCGGAGGAGTAGCTGCTGATCTACCTCATGGCTGGATAGATAAATGTTTGGATTTTTGCGATTATTTTTTAACCGGGGTTGCTGAATATCAAAAGCTTATTACGCGGAATCCTATTTTTTTAGAACGAGTTGAAGGCGTAGGCATTATTGGCGCAGAAGAAGCACTAAATTGGGGTTTATCGGGCCCAATGCTACGAGCTTCCGGAATACAGTGGGATCTTCGTAAAATTGATCGTTATGAGTCTTACGACGAATTTGATTGGGAGATTCAATGGCAAAAAGAAGGGGATTCATTAGCTCGGTATTTAGTACGAATCAGTGAAATGACAGAATCCATAAAAATTATCCAACAGGCTCTGGAAGGAATTCCA